ATCAACTATTTCCACAGAAGGTGGTGGGATGATATCTTGAGCAGTTACGTATCTAGGACCCCTGACGCAAATGGATGCGTCACGAGTTCCATACAGATGACTTCTCAATACAATTTCTTTCAAATTCATTAAAATTGCATGTACTGATTCTTCAATACCGACTATCGTAGAATATTCATGTGGTACCTTTTCAGATTTTGCACGTGTAATACATGTTCCTTCTATTTCTCCAAGTAAAGCCCTTCGCATTGCGATACCTATCGTATCTGCTTGGCCTTTCATAAGCGGGGCCAAAATGAAACGGCCATAATAAAGACGCTTACTGTCTGTTCTTGATTCAACACACTTCCACTGTAGTGTCCGAGTGGATACTGCTACTTCCTCTCGAACCATAATAATATTATTCTTTTTTCAGATCATTGAATCATTTATTTCTCTTGAAATCCGTTCAATTCTTATTTCTACACACGTCTTTTTTTAGGAGGTCTACATCCATTATGTGGCATAGGGGTTACGTCACGTACGAAACTTAATAGTATACCACTTCTACGAATAGCTCGTAATGCTGCATCTCTTCCGAGACCAGGACCCTTTATCATGACTTCTGCTCGTTGCATACCCTGATCCACTACTGTACGAATAGCATTTCCTGCTGCGGTTTGAGCAGCAAATGGTGTCCCTCTTCTTGTGCCTCTGAATCCACAAGTACCAGCGGAGGACCAAGAAACCACCTGACCTAGTACATCTGTAACAGTCACAATGGTATTGTTGAAACTCGCTTGAACATGAATAACTCCTTTTGGTATTCTACGCCCACTCTTACGTGAACCAATACGCCCATTCCTACGTGAACCAATTCTTGGTATAGGTTTTGTCATATTTTATCATCTCATAAATATGAGTCAGAGATATACGGATATATCCATTTCATATCAAAACAGATCCTTTATTTGTCCATCGGGTCCTTTAGAAAATCCCTTTTTCTTTTTAGAAAGATTACCCTTGTCTCTGTTTATGTCTCGGATTGAAACAAATTACTATAATTCGTCCCCGCCTACGGATCAGTCGACATTTTTCACAAATTTTACGAACAGAGGCCCTTATTTTCATATTTGTTATTCCTTACCTTAATTCCGAATCTACTCCTTGGAAGAAAATAAGTCTCTTGAAATTTTGAACCTCGAATTGTATTCCCACGAAAGGAATGTTTAAAAATCCACCTACACCTAATCGTTTGAATCTTTGTTGCGAAGTCTATAAATTATACGTCCCCTGGTTGAATCATAACGACTTACTTCGATTTTTACTCTATCTCCTGGTAGTATCCGTATAAAACTTCGTCGGATCCTCCCCGAAACATAACCTAGAATCAGATCTTCATTATCTAAACGAACCCGGAACATACCATTGGGAAGTGATTCAGTAATTAAACCTTCATGAATCAATTTTTGTTCTTTCATTCCAGGTAACCCCCTTGAAGTATCAACTAATGGAGGAGGAGTGATATTAAACAACCCGTCTTTCCTCTCCTTTTTCACAAATAGGAAGTTACGGATCAACTTCGGATACCAGAAGGATCACCATATATAACACAAAACTTCTCCTCCAATTCCTTCTAGTCGAGCTTCTCGATCTGTCATTATACCTCTAGAAGTAGAAAGAATTACAATCCCCATTCCACCTAAAATCCTAGGAATTCGTTGATAGTTGGAATAGATTCGTAGACCGGGTCGGCTGATACGCTTTAAAATATTTCTATATGTTCCTTTCCTATTTCTTCTATGTCGCAGGGTTGAAACCAAGAAATATTTGTTGTTTTCCCGATGTTTCCTAACGTTTTCAATAAAACCTTCTCGTAGAAGTATTTTAACAACGCTTTCGGTCATATTAGTAGATGCTATTCGAACTGTTCCTTTTTTATCCATGTCGGCATTTCTTATAGAAGTTAATATATCGGCAATAGTGTCCCTACCCATGACGAACTATAATTATTGGTGCCTCCTAATTTTGATATAATCAACATGTTACGTTTTTTTTTATGTGAATTTTTGATTCTTTATTTATGAATTATTAAAAGTATATGCGTGAAACAAAATCTACTAATTGATCCATTTCAGATACCCTACTATATCATGGTCTCATCTACTAGTATTTATAATACCTCAGGAGCTAATGAGACTATTTTAGTGAAATTCAACTGTCTCAATTCTCGAGCGATCGCTCCAAAAACCCGAGTTCCTTTTGGATTTCCTTCTTGATCAATGACAACTGCTGCATTGTCATCATATCGTATTATCATACCGTTGTCACGTCTGAGTTCTTTACATGTACGTACAATTACAGCTCTGATCACTTCTGATCTTTCGAGAGGCATATTGGGCACTGCTTCTTTTATTACAGCAACAATAACGTCACCAATATGAGCATATCGGTGATTACTAGCTCCTATGATTCGAATACACATCAATTCTCGAGCCCCGCTGTTGTCCGCTACATTCAAATGGGTCTGAGGTTGAATCATATCATTTTTTTTTTAATCTGTTTTTTCAATGCAAAGGTCGAAGGAAAAAAGAAAGAAATATTGTCTGTCCAGAAATAAAGAAATCCGCGATTGTTTTTTTCATCACAAATACCCCTTTGGTTCCACATCCCTATCCTGAAATAATGAATTGCGTTCGTATAGGCATTTTGCACGCAGCTATTTTAATAGCTGCTCTGGCTACAGTTTCCGATACTCCGCCCATTTCATAAAGTATTCGACCCGGCTTAACAACAGATACCCAATATTCGGGAGATCCCTTCCCCGAACCCATACGGGTTTCCGTAGGTCTTACTGTAACGGGTTTGTCGGGAAATATACGGACCCATATTTTTCCACCACGGCGCGCATATCGTGTCATTGCTCGTCGCCCTGCTTCTATTTGTCTAGATGTGATCCAAGCGGGTTCAAGTGCCTGAAGAGCATATCTACCGAAACAAATATGATTGCCTCGATAAGATATTCCCTTCATTCTTCCTCTATGTTGTTTACGGAATCTGGTTCTTTTGGGGTTATAGTTGATGGTTGTTTCTCAACCTCATCTCTACTACAGAACCGGACATGAGAGTTTCTTCTCATCCAGCTCCTCGCGAATGAAACGATTCAATAATATTACAGATACACATGTATTTATTGAATAATACACTAAATCATGGGATTTATTGATATTGAATCTGTCACGTAGGAATCTGTATATCTTGTATATATAGCTAGACGTATATTTCTATATATAGAAGATAATGCCTTTGCTTTATTTTTATAACGAATCCTTGACCTTTACCGAATCGGCCAAAATTTTGCAATTCAATAAGGGTTTCGCGGGCGAATATTTACTCTTTCAATATTTGTTTCATTCGTAGGGTCAACCCATGGCCTCTCAGAATAAATCAATTGGTTCCTGGTTGGTTCCGCCATCCCACCCAATGAATCATTAGGATTCGTTTTCAATAGAATCTTCTGCAGTCACAGGTTCCGTCGTTCCCATAGCTTCTCCATTAATGGCTAGGCCTGAACTCTGCAATGGAGCTCCTCAATTCAAGTTCGTTCCCAAGTCAATCTCCTCAGTCTCTATTGACTCGAGGCTCTTTATTATTGGTATTTTTCCTATGAACCGTATTCATCTAATTATGGACGAATCAGTATTGATGCTTTATCACACTGCCTTTTATGAGATGATTCATAATAGACCATACATATTGGAATCATATACCATTGATATTCTCCTTCTCTCTTTCTCTCGTCCTTCCATTTACCCACATCCCTCTATTTTCGCTTCACAATCCATAATCAGATTGATTTTTCCTTTATGGAAAAAAGATTTCAGTTGCTACAACTATATGATTGACACATCATATAGTGACTGGTTCCTTGGATCTCGATAATACGAAGCAATGAGCTGGTTCTAAGTTCTATAGTTATTAGTTAGGGGCCAGTCCTTTTTTTTTGAATCCCAACTCTAAAGAAAAACCAACGAGTCACACACTAAGCATAGCAATTCTACCAAATGATCAATCCAATTTTTATTCAACCCTATAGAATTAGAATTGCTCATTTTTCATTGAAGGGAAAAAGAATAGTTTGTCGTTTTTTGTTCTATCACTGGATAGAATGGCAAGGAAAGGCCCATTATTGCTCGTCTACAAATATCCAAATTTTGATGCCTAATACCCCATAGATAGTTCGAACTGTATGGGAACAATGATCAATTTTAGCTCGAATGGTTTGTAGGGGAACCCTACCTTCTCTGATCCATTCGACACGTGCAATTTCTTTTCCGTCGATACGTCCTGCAATTTGTACTTGAATTCCTTTTGTATCCGCTTGTTCAGCTAATTCAATAGCTTTTTTCATTGCCTTTCGAAAGGAAACTCTATTCTTTAATTGTAGAGCTATATATTCTGCAAGAATATTAGGTTGTCCATAAGGTTTTGCAACTCTTGTGATAGCAATGTTAAGTCTCCGGTTCACAGAATGAAATCCTTTTTGTACATTGATCTGTAATTCTTCGATTCCTCGTGTTCGACCCTCTATTAACAAATTTGGAAATCCAATATAGATTATGACCTGGATCAGATCGATTTTTTTTTGAATCTCTATATGTGCAATTCCTTCGAAACCCGAGGATATTCTCCTATTTTTTTGTACATAATTCTTGATACAATCTCGTATTTTTTCATCTTCCTGGAGACCTATGGAATAATTTTTTGGTTGCGCGAACCAAAGGGATCTATGCTTTTGGTTTTCCCCACCAAGTCGGAAACCAAGGGGATTTATTTTTTTGCCCATATTTTTCTTCTCTCTCTTTCTCTTTTTTTTCTCTCTCTTTCTCCAAATATCTCTCTATTATAGGATCTTTCCATTGATCCTTTGTTTCTAAATATATATCCTGATCCGTTTTCTTTTTAGAGCTATCCCTCACTACAATAATTATATGACAGGTGGGTCTTTTTATCGGATAACT